TCATCAGACTTGCCCTTAGATGAACTGGACCAAGATGCATAGGGAGATACTACTTCATCTTCATCTTCATCAGACTTGCCCCCAAACCAAGATGAATCGGGAGATACTAATTCATCGGGCCTTTCGATCCAATCAAACTGCACGCCCCAAGGGCGCCATATTCTAGGAGCCCAAACTATGTGATTTAAAGAATCCGCCACTATATGTTGCCGCTCATGGGCTCCTGCCCCCTCCCAGTCTTCAAACTCCGATGCTTTATAGATAAATTTCCGATCCAAGATAGCACGAGATCCAGTTTTCATCATATCTAAGATATTCCTCGGTTCGAGCCGAAGAAACAATGTAACTCGATCATTCTCAAACGGACTTTCTGTCGGTGATAATTTCGCCAGAGCGCCTTCTACTGCTAATAGACCATTAACTAGATCCGAATCATTCTCAAGGAGTCTAAAATAACAAGATCCACCTTTTTCATCGGGTCGGGGTCGAAACCAAAGATCTTGAGCGACCGATCCGGCAGAACAACTCAAAAGATAAAGAAGTATCGTTAATTTTTTCATGCTCTTTCCAAGTTCGAAGTACCATTTGTACAAATAAGAATCCTCTTCACATAATTGCTTATGCATATAGATAGATATAGGATCTACGAGGCAATTACTTATAAGTACATTTTGTGCTACAGCCCTTCCTATCTGATAGGAAAGGAGCCCATGATCCTGAACCGATCTTACATGGGCTCGCAAATCCCAAGTTTGTCTATGAAGAGCGAATCTAAGTGTATTAGTGTCTAGAATTGATTTATTCTGTGTAATACTAATCGATAGGGCCTCATTGGTAAATGCTCCAAGCTCTCTTGCATTGTAACCCATGGAACCGAATCCGTTAGTATGGAACATTTTCCTTTCCAAGTGAAATCCCCTAGTATATGAAAGATTGAAAAAGTGCTTTCGTTGTTGTGGAATAATAAGCCTTCGTATCTTAATGCACGTATTAAATTTATTCGGAGCTAGTAGAGAGGGATCCACTTGGTGGGGAATATGAGTCGAAGCAATAACAATAATATTTCTAGTGGAACATCTTTCAGAGAGAAATAGACCGAAGGATAAGTACTTCAACTCATTCACAGTCAGATCATGAATGTTTGGAATCCATATTATGCAAGGAGACATTGTTTTTGCTACTGATAATTGAAAGGTGATATCAAATAGGTCTAGTTCTTCACACATCAGATCCTTAGTTATCAGTTCCAGCTCCGTATCAACAAGGTCATAATCGATATCGTAACTATCAGCAATCTCGTCAATATAATCAATATCATCACTACCGTAATTATCCTCAATATTCTCATCAAAAGTCTCATTTTGATACGGGAACTTGTTCATAAATACCGTAATGAAAGGAAGATAGGAGTTTGTCGCTAGGTATTTGACCAAATAGGATCGTCCAGTTCCTAGAGCACCTATCACTAAAATCCCCCTAGAGGGGGATAAGGCTAAACGGAGCGAAAAGGGTTTTACATGAGATGGTAAATGCAAAGTCTTAGTCCCACACGAAGTTTGTAAATAAGTGATTGTCTGATAATGAGCAAGGAATACCCGTCTTTCTGCTAAACAGGATGTATTGAACTCATAATTCAATAGATACTTTTTATGAATGTCAACTAAGTATCGTAAGTAATTTGCTCCCGGTTGTTCAATCATTTGATAACCAAAATCATTTTTTGATAAATGATCACTATGAGTCAGACTCAATAGAATTTGATCAATCCTTTTTTCTGTCGTTAAGGTGGATATCTGAACCAAGAATTCTCCTTCTGTCTTATCAATCCACTTACCTTGCACAGCCCAGGATTCTACTTTATCATCAATCCAATACTCAGTCATGTTTTTTCTTTTTCTTATCAATGAATAGATCTCTTTACTTGTATGACTTAGATGTCTCGTATTTCTCGAAAAAGTGATTCGATTGATGGGATTTGGTATGAGATTGATAATAGCGATTAGATTTATATTCAAATATTTCTTCTTATAACGTCTTGATTTGACCCCATAAGCGGGACCAAGCATCCATATTGCTTTTAGAGAATTTACTAATTGTTCCAGAGCAACTAGAAAGATATTCTTTAACCAGAAAGAATTTGGTGTAGATGTAGGATACATATCCAGAAGTTTTTGCAACTCAATCATAGATGATTCCATCATCAAAGATTTGACCCTTTCGAACTCTGTCTGTAACTCACTAGAGGCCTGGGAAACAAAGATAAGATGTGTACTAACGAGATATCCAGCAACAAGAAGAAGGAAAAAGATTGAACAGAAGAACTCCTGAACATTTGGCGATCTCAGATGTGTCAATATCAATGGTGACTCATTATTTCGATGAATCATTGCTTGGGACCGAAGAAAATTATGTAAACACTTACTCGAAATCTCACTTATCAGATTCAATTGTGGAAGACACCATTTTCTCTGAAGAATTCGCCATGACATCCATTTTTCAA